GTTGTCATAGCTTACCTATCAAGCATAGCACTGAAAATGCTAAGACGGCCATGCCTGACAGCACAAGGTCTTGGTCTTAAACCTTTTATTGTCTAAACTCCCTACTTATACATGCAAGCCTCACCACAACAGTGAAACAGCCATCCCCCAACTAGCAGAGCAGGTATCAGGCCAATACACCCAAGACACCAAGCAACCAAAGCCACACCCTCACGGGCCAGCAGCAGTAGTTAATATTGGGCCATAAGCGCAAGCTTGACCTAATAACGGAGTTTTACCAGGGCCGGTTAATCTCGTGCCAGCGACCGCGGTTACACGACAGACCCAAGGCAATATCCCCGGCGTAAAGCACGACTAAAATCAAACAGTCACACCATTAAGGGTAAGGCCAAACTAGGCTGTAAAAAGCCATAAGCTACACTAAACACAAACCCTTAACCATAAACAACTTCAACTCGTGAAAGCAAGGACACAAACTAAGATTAGATACCTTACTATGCCTAGCCGTAACAAAACAATTAAATAACTAATTGTTCGCCAAATAACTACGAGTGAAAACTTAAAATTTAAAAGACTTGACGGTGCTTCACATCAACCTAGAGGAGCCTGTCTAATAACCGATAATCCACGATTCAACCAACCCACTCTAGCCTAACAGTCTATATACCGCCGTCGCCAGCTTACCTTGTGAAAGAAATAAAGTAAACCTAATAACACCACATTAATACGACAGGTCGAGGTGTAACTAATGAGCGGGTCAAAGATGGGCTACATTTTCTAACCCAGAAAACACGGATAAACTATGAAACTAGAAACTGAAGGCGGATTTAGCAGTAAGCTAAGAACAGAATGCTCAGCCGAAACCAACGCAATGAAGTGCGCACACACCGCCCGTCATCCCTGTAAAAAAATATGAATTATTCATAAACAAATTATTGACCATAAAGCAGGGCAAGTCGTAACATGGTAAGCGTACTGGAAGGTGCGCTTAGAAACAAAAAGTAGCTTACGCCAAAGCACTCGACTTACAATCGAACGATATTAAACAATAATCTTTTTGAGCTAAAAAAGCATAATAATAAATACAAACATATATATGCCAATAAAACAAACCATTTGATCAACCCAGTAGATGTGATCGAACAGTCCAATATCACCAAAAAGTACCGCAAGGGAACCACTAAAGCACCAAACAGCAAAGATTAACCCTTGTACCTTTCGCATCATGGTTTAGCAAGAAACCTTAAAGGCAAGATGAGTCATAGTCTTTTACCCCGAAACCAGATGAGCTACCTCAAAGCAGCCTAATAGAGCACACCCTTCTCTGTAGCAAAAGAGTGGGAAGACTTTAAGGTAGAGGCGAAACACCTACCGAATCTGGAGATAGCTGGCTACCCAAAAAGGAATCTAAGTTCCACTTTAGGCCCACAACAGCCACCGTATGACGCCTAAAGAAACTCAATAGGGGTACAGCCCTATTGAACAAGGATACAACCTGCATTTGAGAGAATTACCCCACGACTCCCCTACCCGTGGGCTTTAAAGCAGCCACCCAATAGAATATCGTCAAAGAATTACTAAAACTAATACTAAACCTAAACCAAAAACTCCAAACTCACTAAAGGTAAACCTACATCCGTAGGTACTACCATGCTAAAACTAATAATAAGACAACCTCTCTAAACGTACCTTTCTTCTAGAAACAGAAAATCTACTAGACATTAACAGACCTAAAAAGGACAAAACGAACCCAATCCACACCCATACTCCTACTGTGACCCCAACACAGGTGCGTCTAAAAGAAAGATCAAACACTACAAAAGGAACTCGGCAATCACAGACCCCGACTGTTTAACAAAAACATAACCTTTAGTCAATAAACCAATATTAAAGGCAACGCCTGCCCAGTGAACAATTTAACGGCCGCGGTACCCTAACCGTGCAAAGGTAGCACAATCACTTGTCTATTAATTGTAGACCTGTATGAAAGGCAAAACGAGGGCCTATCTGTCTCTTGTAGTAAATCAATTAAACTGATCTCCCAGTCCAAAAGCTGGGATGCCAACATAAGACCAGAAGACCCTGTGAAGCTTAAACTAAACTATTAAATCCTATAATAGCTCCTTTCGGTTGGGGCGACCCTGGAAAAAAAAAGAACTTCCAAACATACTGACCTTACAGTCACCTACCCTAGGCCAACAAGCCTAACAACGACCCAGCACAGCTGATAATTGAACCAAGTTACTCCAGGGATAACAGCGCTATCTTCTTCAAGAGCCCATATCAAAAAGAAGGTTTACGACCTCGATGTTGGATCAGGACATCCTAATGGTGCAGCCGCTATTAAGGGTTCGTTTGTTCAACGATTAACAGTCCCACGTGATCTGAGTTCAGACCGGAGCAATCCAGGTCAGTTTCTATCTATGAAAAAAGCTGCACCCAGTACGAAAGGACCGATGCAACGGAGCCAATACCACTAGCACGCTCTTAACTAAAATTTAACTACATATCACCCCTAGACCAAGAAAAGGTCAATTAAGGCAATAAAAACCTTAATGTATCCCCATGACCATACTAAACATAATCAACCCACTACTATATATCCTTCCCATCCTCATTGCAGTTGCATTTCTAACCTTACTGGAACGAAAACTCCTAGGCTATATACAACTTGACAAAGGACCAAACCTAGTTGGCCCACTGGGACTTCTACAGCCTATCGCCGACGGATTAAAACTAATCTCCAAAGAAGCAACTAAACCGACTATGTCTTCGCCTATCCTATTCACTATCTCCCCAATCATGGCCCTAACCCTAGCACTAATCTCCTGAGCACCAATACCAATACCATCCCCACTTATCAACATAAACCTAGGATTACTATTTATCATAGCCATATCTGGTATATTTACCTACACAATCCTATGATCAGGATGATCCTCAAACTCAAAATACCCCTTAATAGGAGCTATGCGTGCCGTAGCCCAAATTATCTCATACGAGGTCACATTAGGACTAATTATCATCTCCATAGCTACACTATCCGGAGGATACTCCATACTAATATTTACAGAAACACAAGAACACCTCTGACTACTCATCCCATCATGACCCTTAGCCATAATGTGATTTACCTCTACACTAGCCGAAACAAACCGCTCCCCATTCGACTTAACCGAAGGAGAGTCAGAGTTAGTCTCAGGGTTCAATGTAGAGTTCTCAGCCGGCCCATTCGCACTTCTATTTTTAGCAGAATACACCAACATTCTACTAATAAATACCCTTTCAGTAACAATGTTCATAAACCCCGGACCCGAAAACCCACAATTATTCACAATCAATCTAATAATAAAAACAACCCTATTAACAATCCTATTCCTATGGATTCGAGCGTCATACCCACGATTCCGGTATGATCAGCTCATACACCTCCTGTGAAAACAATACCTACCACTCACCCTAACTATATGCCTACTAAATTTATCCACCTCCACAACGCTTATGGGAACGCCCCCACAATGGAAGCGTGCCTGAGTAAGGACTACCTTGATAGTGTAGACACGGAACCCACAAATTCCCGCTTCCCCGACATAAAATACTCTCTAGGTACCCCCCCCCTCCCCCCCCAGAGCTTAATCCGGGAATTCGACTATATGTACTCTCTACATTATAGTCTTTATTTCACTATGTATAATCATACATTAATGATCTGCCTCACGCCTATTAAACGAGAATTACTCTTTAATTATTTGTATATAAAACTGGTACTGAACATACGATTTGCCTCCTCATTTCTCAGACGTTCCATGATTTAATGGCTATCCATTGTTGGTACTCATGACTATCCCGTTCCTAATGGTGTCCCTTGGTCTAACTCAGCCCGAGAAATCCTCTATCCTTCCACTTCAGGCATACAGTCCTGCTTTTCACGTCCATATATTGCAACTCCTCCCACGGTGTACTTTAAGAGGCCACTGGTTACACTCTCAAGAACCCCTCAACGGCCCGGAACCATCCCTCCCTACTAGCTTTTTCCAAGGCCTTTGGTCGCACCCTTTATATTGGTACATATCACCTCATGTTCTTATCAGCTATGCTAGGACCACCCCTGGTAGCCTTTTTATCTCTCTCACTTTCACCTGACACAGGTATGCCCGTTACCGTTACCCCTCACCGGGGTAGACCCTTTAGTCAAGGTTGAGCTCGATTCTTGGTCTGGCACATTCCCTATATGGATACATTCCTCCATGATTATAAGACATATTATTCTCTACATCCACTTTTTCCATTATTTTTTTATAGTAATTTCACCGCTGTTAGCACTTTTTTTAAACCCCTATTTTTAAAAATCATGCCTCTCTAATACGATAAAACTATAATAAAATCATAATCCCAAAAAAATATAATTATTTTCAATTTCTTTTACATATTACCTCTCACCACCCCCGACACCCCATTTTATTAAAAATTTTTCCCAAGCTAATTTTTACCCCAGAGTTTCGCCACTTTTCTCCAAAATAAAAATTCAAATGCCCAAATCCCCCCGACACACTTATAGTCACTTTTCCCTTATTGGCATCATAATACGGGATTTATATACAAATATTATTAACCATTAAGGTAGCACAGCCGGGCCGTGCAAAAGGCTTAAAACCTAGACACAGGTGTTCAAATCATCTCCTTAATACTAGAAAGTCAAGACTTGAACTTGAACCTGAAAGACCAAAACTTTCAATACTACCAATGTACTACCTTCTAAGTAAAGTAAGCTAAATCAAGCTAGCGGGCCCATACCCCGAAAATGCCACACGGCCTTTACTAATCAACCTAATATCTTGACTAGTAATCTCAACAAGCATTATCACCAGCACGCTACTAGTCACTATAGCAACACACTGACTTATAGTCTGAGCATGCCTAGAAATTAATACCCTATCTATAATCCCAATTATCTCTAAACCCCACCACCCACGGGCAACAGAAGCCGCTACCAAATACTACCTTACACAAACTATAGCCTCTACAACCCTTATATTCGCAACAACAACAAACGCCATAAACACATCAAACTGAGAAACGCACATTACAACAGACCCAACAACAACTACAATCATCACCCTAACATTAATAATAAAAATAGCTGCTGCACCATTCCACTTCTGACTACCAGAAGTCGCACAAGGCTCAACCACCATAACAACCCTAACCATTCTAACATGACAGAAAATTGCACCATTAGCAGTTATACTAACCACACACAACAAAATAAACCAAACACTGTTACTATTATCAGCAATACTATCTATTATCATTGGCGGACTAGGCAGCCTAAACCAAACCCAACTTCGAAAGCTAATAGCCTTCTCATCTATTGCCCACACAGGCTGAATTATAGCCACAATAACCATTGCGCCAAAAATCTCAATATTAACCTTTATAGTCTACACTATAACTACTACCCCTATATTCCTATCCATAAATCACACCACAATAACCACAATTAAAGATATGGGAACCGCTTGAACCACCTCACCACACCTAATAATAGTCGTAACACTGACAATACTTTCCCTAGGGGGCTTACCCCCACTCACAGGATTTATACCAAAATGGCTAATTCTTAATAAAATAACCTCAATAAATATAGTTATTGAAGCCACCACAATAGCTGTATTCTCTATAATTAGCCTATACGTCTACATACGACTAACATACATCCTATCTATAACACTCCCACCACACACTACACCAATACTAATAAAATGACGTATCACACAAAAAAAACACCCCATCACAACCTCCCTTCTTACAACAATAACTGCCCTCCTACTTCCCATATCACCAAATATGTAGGAACTTAAGTTATACTAAACTAGAGGCCTTCAAAGCCCCCAAAAAAGACCACTTTAGTTTCTGTCTAGAGCCTGCGGCTACACCACATCACCTGACTGCAACTCAGATATTTTATCTTAAACTAAGACTCTTCTAGATCAGTGGGCCTTGATCCCACAAACAACTAATTAACAGTTAGTCGTCCAAACCGGCGGACTTTAACCTAGCTTTCTCCGTTTTTGTAACGGGAAAAAAAAACGGAGAAACCCCGGGCAGCTAGCCTACTCCAGATTTGCAGTCTGACATGTCACACACCGCAGGGTTTGGCAGCAAGAACCTCGTCCTATGTGTAGGTTTACAGCCTACCGCTATTTCAGCCATACTACCTGTGTTCATCGCCCGTTGACTGTTTTCAACTAATCACAAAGACATCGGAACCCTCTACCTTCTGTTTGGTGCCTGATCCGGCCTAATCGGAGCCTGCCTAAGCATACTAATACGCATGGAGCTGACCCAGCCCGGACCCCTATTCGGCAGTGACCAGATCTTCAACGTACTCGTAACTGCCCACGCATTTATCATAATTTTTTTTATGGTAATACCCATTATAATGGGAGGCTTCGGCAACTGGCTTATCCCCTTAATAATTGGAGCCCCAGATATGGCCTTCCCACGAATAAACAACATAAGCTTCTGGCTTCTACCCCCATCCCTTCTACTTCTCTTATCCTCCTCATACGTAGAGGCTGGTGCCGGTACCGGCTGAACAGTCTACCCGCCCCTATCGGGAAACCTAGTTCACTCAGGCCCATCGGTTGACCTAGCTATTTTTTCGCTACATCTAGCAGGAGCCTCTTCCATCCTGGGAGCAATCAACTTTATCACGACATGCATCAACATAAAACCTAAGTCAATACCAATATTTAATATCCCACTCTTTGTATGATCAGTACTAATCACAGCCATTATGCTCCTACTAGCCTTGCCAGTGCTAGCAGCCGCAATCACTATACTCCTAACAGATCGAAACCTCAACACATCCTTCTTCGACCCCTGCGGAGGAGGAGACCCAGTACTATTCCAACACCTCTTCTGATTCTTTGGTCACCCAGAAGTCTACATTCTTATCTTACCGGGATTTGGCATTGTATCTAGTATCATCACCTTTTATACTGGAAAAAAAAACACTTTTGGCTACACAAGCATAATCTGAGCAATAATATCTATTGCAATCTTAGGTTTTGTTGTATGGGCCCACCATATATTCACCGTAGGCCTTGATATTGACAGCCGCGCCTATTTCACCGCAGCAACAATAATTATCGCCATCCCCACAGGAATCAAAGTATTCGGTTGACTGGCCACACTAGCAGGAGGCCAAATTAAATGACAAACACCGATCTACTGAGCCCTTGGGTTTATCTTCCTATTTACTGTTGGGGGTATAACAGGAATCATTCTAGCAAACTCGTCACTGGACATTGTCCTACATGACACCTACTACGTAGTAGCGCACTTCCACTATGTCCTCTCTATGGGGGCAGTATTCGCCATTATGGGAGGGCTTACCCACTGATTCCCCTTATTTACCGGATACACATTAAACCAAACCCTAACAAAAACCCAATTCTGAGTCATATTCACAGGAGTAAACATAACATTCTTCCCACAGCACTTCTTAGGCCTGTCAGGAATGCCACGCCGTTACTCAGACTTCCCAGACGCCTTCACCACATGAAACACCGTATCATCAATTGGATCTTCCATCTCCCTAATAGCAGTACTAATATCCGCATTCATCGTATGAGAGGCACTTACATGCAAACGAGAGCTGCTACCGCCACTAGGAAAAAAAACCCATGTAGAGTGGTTCTACGGGACGCCACCCCCATATCACACACATACCGAACCTACCTACATGCTAAACAACTCCTATGCCACAATCCGAGAATACATCTCCTACATTGAATGACCTTGGCCCGAGAAAAGACAGATTGAAACTGCCATCCGCTAATTTCAAGTTAACTGCATACTCATGCTCTCTTCTCGAGAACCTAGTAAACACCATTACGTGGCCTTGTCATAGCCAAATCACAGCCTCTGTGGTCCTCACATGCCATACGCAACACAACTATCGCTACAAGAAGCCACAAGCCCGGTAATAGAAGAGGTTATCTTCCTACACGACCACGTACTACTACTCACATGCCTCATATCCCTGGTAGTCCTCATATTTGCTGCTACCTCAACCACAACAAACTTAACCCACAACGATCCAACAGAAGAAGTAGAACAACTAGAGGCTGCATGAACAGCTGCCCCCATCATAATCCTAATTCTAACAGCACTACCATCAGTACGATCATTATACCTAATAGAAGAAGTATTCGACCCCTATCTAACTATCAAAACAACAGGCCATCAATGATACTGAAACTACGAATACTCTGACCGAACCCTAATTTCATTCGACTCCTACATAATCCAGACTACAGACTTACAAAATGGCTCTCCCCGGCTACTCGAAGTAGACCACCGCATGGTACTACCAACAGGATTACAAGCCCGAATTGTGGTTACTGCAGAAGATGTACTCCACTCATGGGCAATCCCCTCTCTAGGTGTAAAGGTAGATGCAGTACCAGGACGCTTAAATCAACTACCACTAGCCACATCACGAAGCGGAGTGTTCTTCGGACAATGCTCAGAAATTTGCGGAGCTAACCACAGTTTTATACCAATCGCAGTAGAAGCAATCCCCTTAAACCAGTTTGAACTCTGACTAACCTCAGAACAATCACTAAGAAGCTTTTACAGCGTCAGCCTTTTAAGTTGAAGAAGAAATACCACTTTCCTTAGTGATATGCCACAGCTAAGCACAGCCCACATCTTCTTAATTCACCTATGAGCCTGACTAGTACTATGCCTGATTGTGCAAAAAACTAAAACAGTGTCAATAAACAAAACACCAACACACACGTTACTTACAAAACCACAAAAACCAGCACCAACCCTGCCATGAACATAAACATATTCGAACAATTCGCAAGCCCCGTATTCCTACACGTCCCCACAATCCTGCTATCAATGTTAATTCCAGCCCTATTAATCCACAACAAACCAAAACTCTTAAATAACCGTATAACAACAGCCATCATTTGACTATTAAAAACTATTATAACAAACATGACAAACCAGTTAACCCAAGTTGGACAAAAATGATGCCAAGTTCTAACAAGCCTACTTCTGCTTATTCTCCTATCAAACCTATTAGGTCTACTACCGTATACATTTACACCTACCTCCCAACTGTCCATAAACATGACTCTAGCTATCCCACTATGAATAGCCACCGTTATTACCGGAATAACAAAAAAGCCATCAATCTCACTAGCCCACCTACTTCCAGAAGGCTCGCCTACCCCCCTAATTCCATTTATAATCCTAATTGAGACTATTAGCCTACTAATTCGGCCCATAGCACTAGGCGTACGTCTCACAGCCAATATCACAGCTGGCCACCTCCTCATCACCATGATCAGCTCAGCCGCACTTAACTTTATTCACACCAATATTACCCTGGGGGTAATTATATCAATCCTTCTATTCCTCCTAACCATCCTAGAACTAGCAGTAGCTTGCATCCAAGCATATGTGTTTACATTACTAATTATTCTCTACCTTCAAGAAAACACATAATGACCCACCAACTGCACCAATACCATCTTGTTGACCCGAGCCCATGGCCCCTAACAGGGGCCGTGGGCTCTTTACTTCTAGCCTCAGGGCTAGCCATATGATTCCACACCACATCCACCACCCTACTAAAACTAGGTCTATTAACCCTTATACTTACAATAATTCAATGGTGACGAGACGTAATCCGAGAAAGCACCTATCAAGGCCACCATACTGAAGGTGTACAAATAAACATACGCTATGGAATAATTTTGTTTATTACCTCGGAGGTTTTTTTCTTCTTGGGGTTCTTTTGGGCCCTCTATCATGTAAGCCTAGTCCCCACTCCAGAACTAGGAGCAGAATGACCACCAACAGGCATCAACCCACTTAACCCAATAGAAGTGCCACTACTCAATACGGCCGTCCTACTCTCCTCAGGAGCAACCATCACATGATCCCACCATACACTAATAAAAGGTAACAAAAAAGAGGCTATTTACGCCTTAATCATTACTGTCGTGTTAGGAGTATATTTCACAGCCCTCCAACTCTCAGAATACCAAGAAACCCCTTTCACCATCTCAGACAGCGTGTATGGGTCTCTCTTCTTCGTAGCCACCGGATTCCATGGGCTTCACGTCATAGTTGGAACCTCGTTCCTACTAGTATGCCTAATACGAATAACTCGGTCCCACTTCACAATAACCCACCACTTTGGCTATGAAGCAGCAATCTGATACTGACACTTTGTCGATGTCGTATGACTCTTCTTATACATCTCAGTGTACTGATGAGGCTCCTATTTCTTTAGTATAGCAGTACCAATGCCTTCCAAGCATTAAGCCCCAACCGGGAAGAAATAATTAACATAGCAATTCTTATCGCAATCTCTTCTCTAACATCAACCCTGCTATATACAATTAACACCCTCGCAACAATAAAACCCGACATCAACAAACTATCTCCATACGAATGCGGCTTTGACCCACTAGGAGACGCCCGAACCCCGATCTCCATTCAATTCTTCCTAGTAGCTATCCTATTTATCCTATTTGACTTAGAAATCGTACTTCTCATACCAATCCCATGAAGCATCAACACCAACCCACCAACAACTACCACAGCACTAGCCCTAACTATACTCACAATCCTAACACTAGGCCTACTTTACGAATGACTGCAAGGAGGCCTAGAATGAACAGAATACTGGGGTAGTCTAATTAGACACCTGATTTCGACTCAGGAGAACTTAACCGCTTAAGCCACAGTAATGGAGTTAATAAAAATTGCTCTATATACAGCCTTCATAATCGCCCTTACAAGTCTATCCTTACAAAATAAGCACCTAATACTAGCCCTAATATGTCTGGAAACAATGATACTTCTACTATTCACAATACTTGTTATTTTCACCTCCTCCTCACTAACACTATCACAAATACCAATACCTACCATCCTACTCACTATTTCTGTGTGCGGAGCAGCAGTAGGCCTTAGCCTAGTTGTCGCAATCACACGAACACGAGGTAATGACTTCCTAAAAAACCTAAACCTGTTATAATGCTCAAACTTATCTTCATAACTACCATACTAATCCCAACAGCCCTAACCCTAAAACCAAATATACTCATACAGTCAACAACATCGTACTCATTTATCCTTGCACTTATTAGCCTTAACTACCTAACACCTAAATCAAACGCATACCTGTCATTGGATTCCATCTCAAGCCCTCTACTCGCACTATCCTACTGACTTCTACCAATAACCATACTAGCTAGCCAACACACACTATCCAAAGAACCCGTTCAACGACAACGAACATTTCTAGCAACACTAATTACTCTTCAACTATTTATCTCACTAACATTTACAGCCTACACTCTAACCCTAATATATGTTATATTTGAAGCTACATTAATCCCCACCATAGTAATCATCACACGGTGGGGACAACAAGCCGAACGACTAACAGCAGGTACATACTTCATGTTATATACACTAACAACATCTATACCCCTACTTATAGCCACCCTTTTTCTAAATAACACATCAAACACCCCAACCCTATTTACACAAATCGCACAAACAAACAATCACTGAACTGAACTAACCCTATGGCTAGCCTGTCTAACCGCCTTCCTAGCAAAAATACCAATCTACGGCTTGCACCTTTGACTACCCAAAGCTCACGTCGAAGCTCCAATCGCCGGGTCTATGATTCTAGCCGCAGTTCTACTAAAACTAGGAGGATACGGCATTATTCGAATATCACAAACCCTACCCGCACCAAAAACAGACATATTCCTCCCATTCATCGTACTATCCCTATGGGGGGCTACCCTAGCAAGCCTAACCTGCTTGCAACAAACAGACCTAAAATCTCTAATCGCATACTCCTCAATTAGCCACATAGGCCTAGTAATTGCTGCAATCTCCATTCAAACACAGTGAAGCCTGGCAGGCGCCATGGCCATAATAATTGCCCACGGTTTCACCTCATCAGCACTATTCTGCCTAGCAAACACTACATACGAACGAACCAAAACTCGTATCATGATCCTAACACGAGGCCTCCACAATATCCTACCAATAACTACAACTTGATGACTCCTAGCCAACCTCATAAACATTGCTACCCCGCCAAGTATTAACTTCACCAGCGAACTACTAATCGCATCCTCCCTATTCAACTGATGTCCAACCTCAATCATTCTATTTGGGCTGTTAATGTTGATTACAGCCACATATTCCCTACACATATTTTTATCTACACAGATAAATACACCAACACTAAACACCCCAACTCAACCAACACACTCACGAGAACACCTACTAATAACAATACACATCATCCCACTCATCCTGATCTCCCTAAAGCCAGAATTAGTAATATAGTGTGCGTAATTTAAAAAAAATGCCAAGCTGTGACCTTGACAATAGGAAGCACTCCTCACACACCTAGAGGGGGTTATAAGAACTGCTAACTCTTTAACCTGGAAATAGTCTCCAGCCCCCTCTACCAAAGGATAGTAGTATTCCACTGGTCTTAGGCACCAAAACCCTTGGTGCAAATCCAAGTGGTAGAACATGAACCTTATAATCCCAACAATTACCTTGACCATTATTCTGTCCATTGCAATCTCCATCATACAACCAACAGCGCAAATCAACAACATTAAAAACAAACTTATACTAATATTCCTAATCAGCCTAATTCCTATCAATGCCATCCTAAACAACAAAGAACTTACTCTATCCACCACACCAGTAATCTTCATACCAACAGAAAATATCAGTATTTCTATAACCATAGATACACTATCACTAATATTCACCCCAATTGCCCTACTAATCACATGATCAATCTCAGAATTCTCTACCTGATATATAAATACCGACCCAAACATCAATAAGTTCATCAAATATCTATTAACTTTCCTAATTGCAATACTTATTATCATTACAGCAAACAACATATACCAATTATTTATTGGGTGAGAGGCCGTAGGTATTATATCCTTCCTACTAATCGGGTGGTGGTGGGGTCGATCAGATGCTAACACAGCAGCCCTACAGGCCATCATCTATAACCGAATAGGAGACATCGGCCTTATCACGACAGCTGCCTGATTAATAACAACAACATCAATAAACTTCCAAGAAGTCTTAACTTTATACAAAACAAGCACGATCCCAATAATTGGACTATTAGCTGCGGCCACAGGAAAATCTGCACAATTCACCATACACCCATGACTTCCCTCTGCCATAGAAGGCCCAACACCCGTTTCAGCCCTACTCCATTCTAGTACCATAGTTGTAGCCGGTGTCTTCCTACTAACACGACTTAACCCAATTATTCAGGACAATACCATTATAACTATCTGTTTAATCCTAGGGGCAACAACTACAGTATTTGCTGCCGCCTCAGCAACAACACATCTTGATATCAAAAAAATCATTGCCCTATCAACTACAAGCCAACTAGGGCTTATAATAACTATAATTGGACTTAACCAACCATCATTAGCCTTCCTACACATAATCACCCACTCCTTCTTCAAAGCACTTCTATTCCTTTGCTCTGGATCATTTATCCACAATTTAAACAACGAACAAGATGTACGAGCCATAGGAGGATTACAGAACACCGCCCCAATAACATCATCATTCCTAACAATCGCTAGCCTATCATTAATAGGAACACCCTTCCTTTCAGGCTTCTACTCAAAAGACACTATCATCGAAACGATATTAAACTCTCACACCAACTCATGGACATTAATCATAACATTAATCGCTACCACCCTATCAGCCTCATACAGCACACGAATCATCTTACTAACACTAACAGGACATCCACGAATTAAACATAACACACACACAGAAGCTAATAACACCATTAACCCCCTGATTCGACTCACAATCATGTCTATTACCGCAGGAATCTTAACAAAACTAACAACATTACAAAACACAGCACTAACAACCATACCTAAAATGATCAAACTAGCGGCACTAGCCGCCACACTAACAGGAATTGCCCTATCCAATGACCTGCTGTTTATTACCCGCTACACAGCCCCCAAAAAATCAAAAACACTAAACACTTTCTTCAACCAACTAGCGTTCTTCAATGTCCCACACCGAACTATAACAATAAATATGCTAAAAATTAGTCAACAAACCTCTACAGAGCTAATTGACCTATGAGCACTAGAATGCTGGGGACCAAAAGGCCTGTCAAATACGCTCACCCCAATAATCCACCTCTCAACACAACAAAAAAACATAATTAAAAACTACATAACCACCTTCACCATTACACTCATCCTCTCGCTTATCCTTCTACTAACCTAAAAGGACGCAAACCCCCTAAACGGGACCAACCTAAAACAATCAAAATAGAAAACAACACCACTAATAACCCCCAAGAACAAACCAATAAACCAACACCACCACCACAATAAAAGACCCCTCCCCCGTTTACCTCTAAACATAACAAGTTCTCCCAATTAGGGTACACTAACAAACCATCAAAACCCCCGTACAAACCTGCCAAACTAATAGCAGAAAACACAGCAACATACTTTAAACCCCCAATTTTCAAAACATCCCCCTTATCCTTCTCCACACTCACACAATAACCAAATACTACTACCAAACCCCCTAAATATACAATGTACATGACCAGGGCAGCAAACGTACGGCCCAATAAAACCATTAACACACAACAAAAAAAAGAGACCCCTATAAGAGCAATCACCCCCTGATAGGGGGCAAAGGTTATACCAAGGGCTGCAACACTAAAAACCACAAACACCAGCATAAAACTAAACAGATAGCTTATTACAAACATAATTTTTGCTCCAATAGAGTCCTGCGGCCTGAAAAACCACCGTTGTTCATCAACTACAAAAACATGTCCAACCAACATGTCCTTCTAACATCCAATCTTCTTCCTGTTGGATCCAACATCTCTACCTGATGAAATTTTGGCTCTATACTACTAGCTTGCCTAATACTACAAATTATAACCGGATTCTTCCTAGCAATTCACTACACAGCCAACATTAACCTAGCCTTCTCATCAGTGATTCACATCACGCGGGACGTACCTTACGGGTGAATCATACAAAACCTTCACACAATCAGCGCCTCCCTATTCTTCATCTGTATCTACACCCATATCGCACGAGGACTCTACTATGGTTTATACCTAAATAAAGAAGTTTGACTATCAGGAACAGCCCTCCTGGTTATCCTTATAGCAACAGCCTTCTTCGGATACGTCCTCCCATGAGGACAAATATCATTCTGAGCAGCAACAGTAATCACCAATCTCCTCACTGCAATCCCATACCTAGGAATTACACTAACAACATGACTTTGAGGGGGGTTTTCTATTAACGACCCAACCCTCACCCGATTTTTTGCCCTGCATTTTATTCTACCATTTATCATTATCTCACTATCCTCGGTACATATCATCTTACTACATAACGAGGGCTCTAATAACCCCCTCGGCACCAACTCAGATATCGACAAAATCCCATTCCACCCCTACCACTCCTATAAAGATATGCTGATAATCACCTCTATGATTACCCTGTTACTTATCATCCTATCATTCTCACCCAACTTGCTCAACGACCCAGAAAATTTCTCCAAAGCTAACCCGCTAGTTACACCACAACATATCAAACCAGAGTGGTATTTCCTATTTGCATACGGCATCCTGCGATCAATCCCAAACAAACTAGGAGGAACACTAGCATTACTTTTATCGGTCCTAATCTTAACAACAGCACCCTTCACCCACACTTCGTACACACGATCTATAATATTCCGCCCACTGTCACAAATTCTATTCTGAACATTAATTGCTACTTTCGTTACCATTACATGAACTGCCTCTAAACCAGTAGAACCACCATTTATTACCATCAGTCAGACAACATCAATTTTCTATTTCTCTTTCTTCATCTTAACCCCTCTACTCGGCTGAACCGAAAATAAAATAATAATGACAAACAACTGTTCTGGTAGCTTAAACCACAAAGCATTGTTCTTGTAAACCAAAGACGGATCTTTTTCCCCCAGAACATCAAAGAAGGATAACCATCACTGGTCCCCAAAACCAGCATTTTATCTTAAACTATTCTCTGGTAAAAATACTCTCTAGGTACCCCCCCCCTCCCCCCCCAGAGCTTAATCCGGGAATTCGACTATATGTACTCTCTACATTATAGTCTTTATTTCACTATGTATAATCATACATTAATGATCTGCCTCACGCCTATTAAACGAGAATTACTCTTTAATTATTTGTATATAAAACTGGTACTGAACATACGATTTGCCTCCTCATTTCTCAGACGTTCCATGATTTAATGGCTATCCATTGTTGGTACTCATGACTATCCCGTTCCTAATGGTGTCCCTTGGTCTAACTCAGCCCGAGAAATCCTCTATCCTTCCACTTCAGGCATACAGTCCTGCTTTTCACGTCCATATATTGCAACTCCTCCCACGGTGTACTTTAAGAGGCCACTGGTTACACTCTCAAGAACCCCTCAACGGCCCGGAACCATCCCTCCCTACTAGCTTTTTCCAAGGCCTTTGGTCGCACCCTTTATATTGGTACATATCACCTCATGTTCTTATCAGCTATGCTAGGACCACCCCTGGTAGCCTTTTTATCTCTCTCACTTTCACCTGACACAGGTATGCCCGTTACCGTTACCCCTCGCCGGGGTAGACCCTTTAGTCAAGGTTGAGCTCGATTCTTGGTCTGGCACATTCCCTATATGGATACATTCCTCCATGATTATAAGACATATTATTCTCTACATCCACTTTTTCCATTATTTTTTTATAGTAATTTCACCGCTGTTAGCACTTTTTTTAAACCCCTATTTTTAAAAATCATGCCTCTCTAATACGATAAAACTATAATAAAACCATAATCCCAAAAAAATATAATTATTTTCAATTTCTTTTACATATTACCTCTCACCGCCCCCGACACCCCATTTTATTAAAAATTTTTCCCAAGCTAATTCTCATTCCAGAAATTTGCCACCTTTTTCCAAAACAAAAATTCAAATGCCCAAATCCCCCCGACACCCTTATAGTCACTTTTCCCTTATTGGCATCATAATACGGGATTTGTATACTGAACCTACAACAAAAAT